ATATATTAATATAATATTATTAATACAGATATTCTATATTAATATTAAATATTAATATTTATTCAATATTAATACAGAGTATAGATATAATAGGGATATATATAATATATAATATATCAATAATATAATATTAGTTATTATTAGTATTAGTTTATTAGTATTTTATTATGTATATACAGTATATATACATAAGTCCATACGGTAGACTCATACTTGCTAGTGGCTTTTTATTGAAAAAAAAATCGATTTACCCAGCAAGTCTAAGGTAAATTCTAATGAATTGTTTCAAGACCGAACCAAATTTATTTTCTTTCATTGAATGAATTGATTTCCATCAGAATAAAGTTCACTTACACGTACACCTACCCATTACCCATTCGACATAAATTTCAAGGTATCTCATCAAATCCTGTGATGAAGAAATTCTCGAAAATTCTTTGAATTTTTTTAGGAGACAAAACAAGTAGAATTTTTTCATCACGCTTACTGGTTGTTAATTTCCTTCTTTTATTGTGAGATATTCTTATCTCATCTTAACAATAAATGAATCAATGAATGGAAGAATGAAAGCGAAAGAAGTGGAGCTTAACCCCCCCTTTTTGTTTTGGACCAGCGACTCCCCGAAAACCCTATACTTTTACTTTGTTACTTTAGTATTATTTACACTTTTTTTTTTATATTAGACGAAATAAATATAGATTTCGATACTAGATTTAGATTTTTTTTCTATATCTAGATTTTTTTATATATCTAGATTTATATATATTTTTTTTATATATAGATATAGAGATAGAGTAGAGAATTCCCATTCTAATGAGATTCATGAATATGAATGACAAATCAACAAGTTATCTGCAATTAGGAAAAGCGGAAAGATTCCTCGGATCTAATCATACATTGACAATTAAAAAAAAACTCTTCATACTATGATCATAGTATCATGACAGTTAGACAAGCGGGCCCCCATCGTCTAGCGGTTCAGGACATCTCCCTTTCAAGGAGGCGGCGGGGATTCGACTTCCCCTGGGGGTAGGGGACTAGGAAAGGAAGTTGATCACGAATTCCCAATAGTCTTACAAGCGATTCCTCCTGGGTCGATGCCCGAGCGGTTAATGGGGACGGACTGTAAATTCGTTGGCAATATGTCTACGCTGGTTCAAATCCAGCTCGGCCCAAAAATTCGCCAATCTACCACGTATAATCCCCGCGCCCCTCAAAAATACTCGATACGGAGATAAAGAATCCAAATTTCTGCTAGATCCCTTATTTCTCTGGGATTGTAGTTCAATTGGTCAGAGCACCGCCCTGTCAAGGCGGAAGCTGCGGGTTCGAGCCCCGTCAGTCCCGACGGATCCACTAAATACACCAATCAATTCGAAAGGGGGCCAGGGGCAGAATTTCATTCCCCAAAAAAAGACCCTTTTTTCTTTTCTTTGCGGTAGGAGATGGGCGGATTAATACAATTATACGTAGCATTATAGTAAGCATTCCAAGAAATCCCGGATCCTTTTTTTCGATTGTTCCCGATCCGTGGAATAGAATACTATGTTCTTTTTTTTGGAGAGGGGCACACATACACAAATGGAATTCACAATAAAAAATGAATTTAACAAGATTCCCCTAAGACTAAGAGAATTAGAAGACTTTTCTAGATTAAACAATTTCTCTTTATGGCCCCGGTTTTGTATAACCTCAATTACTAATTAAAAAATGGATTGCATTCAAATTGCACGCTGAGCATATACCCAGTGCTAATAATCTACGGAAGAGGGTAAAGGACAGAGGTCCTCTTAGCATTAGCAATGGAATAATAAATTAGTTTCTTTCTTGTTTTGATTTGTAACTATGTGACTAATGGAAGTGGAAGGGCAATCTGATGATACTTCATCAGATCATTGTACATAGAGTAGATTATAGAAAAAAAAAAGAACGGAAACAGACGATAAATATAAATAAAGGAATAAAGGAATTTAGGATTGGGTCCGGAATCCGAGCTGGGATTCGGTATGGATAAAAAAACTTCCTATGTTATACTATTCCATTTTCGACGACAAATTGATTTGACAGCTCAGATATTGTTATTCATGATATTCATCCGATTCAAAACCAGCCAGATTAAGAGGGAATTCATTCATTGAATTTACAAGTGAAAGCTATGGGACTAAATCCCGAGTTATTGCGAAGTAAAAAAAATATTAGATTATGGGAGTAAATATTCTTATGGGAGTAAATATTCTTGCATTTGTTGCTACTGCACTATTCGTTCTAGTTCCTACCGCCTTTCTACTTATCATTTACGTAAAAACAATCAGTCAAAATAAAATAATTAATTAATTAATCATTAATTTGAAATTTGAATTAAACTTTACTTCTGAGTTCTTATCAAAAATTGACGAAATAAAATGAAAAAAAAAATGAAAAGGATTCCAATTTTTGCGAAACTTAAATGAAATAAGCGGACTATAATCCGCAGTATTCTAATAGATAGATCGTATGGTAG